AGGTTAATATGAATGTTCTACCATGTTCCATCAACACACTAAAGGGGCTATACGATATATCCGGTGTGGAGGTAGGCCAACATTTCTATTGGCAAATCGGAGGTTTCCAGGTACATGCCCAAGTACTTATTACTTCTTGGGTTGTAATGGCTATCTTACTAGGTTCAGCCGCTATAGCTGTTCGAAATCCACAAACCATTCCTACTGATGGTCAGAATTTCTTCGAATATGTCCTTGAATTCATTCGGGACTTGAGTAAAACTCAAATTGGAGAAGAATATGGTCCTTGGGTGCCCTTTATTGGGACTATGTTCTTATTTATTTTTGTTTCTAACTGGTCAGGGGCTCTTTTACCTCGGAAAATCTTACAGTTACCCCACGGGGAGTTAGCCGCACCCACGAATGATATAAATACTACTGTTGCTTTAGCTTTACCGACGTCAATGGCATATTTCTATGCGGGTCTTACAAAAAAGGGATTGGGTTATTTCGGTAAATACATTCAACCAACTCCAATCCTTTTACCTATTAACATCCTAGAAGATTTTACAAAACCCCTATCACTAAGTTTTCGACTTTTTGGTAATATATTGGCTGATGAATTAGTAGTTGTTGTTCTTGTTTCTTTAGTACCTTCAGTAGTTCCTATACCTGTCATGTTCCTTGGATTATTTACAAGTGGTATTCAAGCTCTTATTTTTGCAACTTTAGCTGCGGCTTATATAGGTGAATCCATGGAGGGTCATCATTGACTAGCTTTCAAACAAAATCTTTTTTTAGCTTTTCCCAACACAGTGTATGGACGGTTCGGATAAACTATTTTGGAACAGAAAATAGATACAAATAGAGTATATACGATCTAGAGTAGTAGTAAAAAAGATTACGATATTTTGGAATTGTAAAAAAAAAAAAGGAAAGAGATTCAAAAAAAAAAAAAAAAAAAGTTAGGGGGTCAACCTAAGTATATGTAATGGCTATAAACCAATTCTTATGCATGTTTCAAAGAAAAATTCCAGAATCCGAGTGAATAGAAAATCCAAATGTTTGGTTTACGGTATGGAAGAAAGACATGTATATGTGATATTAGATATTTACTAGTTATATAGAAACAATTCATATTTTATTTCTTTTCTTATTTCTTTTCCTACCTACCACACCGTGAATTTAGATGGGGGTTTCCATATAAGTCTTTCTGTTTCGTCTGGAACGAATGAATAAACAGACGAAATTGGGCATGGCATATAGAAGAGAAAGCGTGAAGAATTGAAATAATGGAATTGAAAAAATGGCTCGGAATAAAGAAATAAAAGAATTAGAGCCTTATGGATTGATAAAGACTCCATGGATAGGAATATAAAATGAAATATCGAAGTAGTTCTGATGATTTAACAATCTCATTACTTTAATTCGTAGGTCTTAGCTATTTCGACCGGATCGACTTTAGTAATGGAAGGAATAATAAGTCAGAATTCATTGGTTGATTGTATCATTAACCATTTCTTTATTTTTGTGAGGAGCTTACCATGAATCCACTGATTTCTGCCGCTTCCGTTATTGCTGCTGGATTGGCCGTAGGGCTGGCTTCTATTGGACCTGGAGTTGGTCAAGGTACTGCTGCAGGACAAGCCGTAGAAGGTATCGCGAGACAACCAGAGGCAGAGGGTAAAATACGAGGTACTTTATTGCTAAGTCTGGCTTTTATGGAAGCTTTAACAATTTATGGCCTGGTCGTGGCATTAGCACTTTTATTTGCAAATCCTTTTGTTTAGGTTAATCCTAGAAATGTGAAAGTTTTTTTTTTTTTTCTTATTGTATTACCTGGGTTTTGTCGCTTGCTTTTTCAAATTATATCAAGATTTAACTCCTACAATAAAATAATTTTCAATTATTCGTTGAGACAATACTCCCCATGGGAAGGACTAATTTGAGGATCAGGAATTGGCAGATCCACTCGCTTTCTTCCTTCCCGCTTTTAGTCCAACGGAAACCCTTTTGTTTTTAGGTTAGGAAGCCTTGCAACAAATGCGGTATTTAGCAATTGACATGAGACCTGGAACCTAATACTAAACTACTTAAGTTTAATTTAAGTATTTTCTTTCTGATTGGGAACTTGAATTGAAATAAAGAAATCAATTGAGAAATAAGGAAATTAATAAAAAAAAGGGGTAAGGTAATACAAAAAGAGCTATATTCAATTTTGTTAGTCCTATCTATAAGAGGAGATCATATGAAAAATGTAACGGATTCCTTCGTTTCCTTGGGTCACTGGCCATCCGCCGGGGGTTTTGGATTTAATACCGATATTTTAGCAACAAATCCAATAAATCTAAGTGTAGTACTGGGTGTATTGATCTTTTTTGGAAAGGGAGTGTGTGCGAGTTGTTTATTTCAATAATAGGCTGGATCCAACCAACTGCACTTTAATTTGATTTATTTTTTCTTCATAACTAGGAAAGAAAGGTGCACGATCTCACGAATTACTTCTGAATCAATTTTGAAA